AAGCAGAGTCTCGCGAACTCTTCCTTCTTTGCCTTCAATTACATCTGAAAGCGACTTGTAAACTCTATTATGATCATCCCTCATTGGTTGTCCACAAATTCCATTATCAAGAAGTGCATCCACGGCTTCTTGTAGCAATTTTTCCTGAGATATTATTAATTCTTCTGGCGTAGCTATACTTGTTGTTAATAGATCTGTAAGAGTATTATTCCGATAGATAATTCTTCTATAGATTTCATTAATATCCGAGGTCACTAGTTTATCCTCATCTATATGATAGATTGGTCTCAACTCAGGAGGAAGAACTGGTAATAGACACAAAACCATCCATTTTGGTTCTATATTTGTTCGAATAAAATGCTTAGCCAATTCCATGCGTCTAAGCAAAAAATCTTTTCTTCTTCCAACTTTTCGATCTTCCCATTCATTCCCTGTGGGTTCCTCTTCCTCCAATTCTTTCCATTCTACCAATGAAGAATCTATAATAATTCGTAAATCTAGATTGGCTAATTGTTGTCTAATAGAGCCTCCCCCGGTAGACATCTCTCGATTTCGAAATGTATCAAAGCTCCGGGTAGTAAAAAAAATAGGGATCCTGTATTTCCAGGGTTGGATTTCATATTCCAATAAACCCCGTAATCGTAAAAAAGTGGGTTTTTTATCTATGGGCCTAGCAAAATAAAAATTGGGATAGGATCTCCCCCCCCCTCAAAATCGGACGTGAAAGTTTCCTTTCATCCGGCTCAAGTAGGTCAAATAAAGAAAAAGTAAAGGAGTTCTCGCTTTCAAATTATAGAAAACTCCAAAAAGATCTACTCCTTACTCAAGTTTCCAGTGAAGACCAAGCAAAACTTTATTGATTCCGTCTTCCTTAATTATTTTTATTTAGATTTTATGAATGCTTTATTCAATTCATTCAATTATGACATAAAAGAAATGTGAAATTCTTGAGTAGTCTACTTCCCCTCGAATGATGAATCCCGTAATTCTTAATTAAAGAGAGTACCTTGGAATTCATAAGGAATTTACTTGTCTATGTACTGTTCCATTCGATCTTTTAGGTCCCGACTTCACCTCGACGGTTAGGCAACGATGCCCTTAAAGTCTATATGCGATAGATAGACTCTTGTAACCATGACATCTTTTCTATTTGCTACTTGAACATAATTTCTTTCTAAAAAAAGGAACTGCTTAATTTCACAAAAAAAAAAGTCTTTTTTTACGAGGTATAACTATAAATTCTTATGAAATCGACCATAGATCAATTCCCTTTTTTGGGAGCGTCTCGAATACATCCCTAATTCTGAGCTTCATGTTACTCCTACCAAGAAACATGTCAGGTACAGGGCATCCCGATTGGATTAAATGGGATGACAGTTTCTCATTTCAAATCTGTAAAATCAGAATTTCGATCAAATCACACACCGCAGTATACTAGGTCTTCTAATTCGTTAAGAGGTTTATCTAAAAGATTCACAATATAACTAGGAAGACGTTTCAAATACCACACATGCATTACCGGGTATGCGAGTTTGATGTAGCCCATTTGATATCTTCGTATCCGAGAATCAACAAACTCGACCCCGCATTGTTCACAATATTGCGGGTCTTCCTTTTCATCTCCGATTACTCGATAATTTCCACAAGCACAAATGCCACTTTTGATAGGTCCAAAAATTCTTTCACAAAATAATCCATCTTTTTCTGGTTTATTTGTTTTGTAATGAAAGGTATAAGGTTTTGTCACCTCTCCAACTATCTCGCCATTAGGCAGGATTTTTTTGGACCAAGTACTTATTTGTTGAGGAGAAACTAATCCAATTCGGAGTTGTTGATGGGTATATCGATCGATCATAGAAGAAAACTTCTGCTTCATTTCGATTAAGCTTCCTTCCTATTAAGCTGGAAAGTCTTCTCAGATACAAGAAAATGATTCAGTTCCAGAGCTAAAGATCGTAGTTCTCGAACGAACAACCGAAAAGATTCTGGAGCATCCTCAGGAGTCGGTATTCTTCCTCCAAAGATTATAGTACCAAGTACTTCCTGGCGAGCTCTAATATGATCAGATTTATAAGTAAGCATCTCTTGTAAAATATAAGCAACGCCAAACCCCTCTAAAGCCCAAACCTCCATTTCTCCTACCCGTTGTCCGCCTTTCTTGGCCCTTCCTTTAAGGGGTTGTTGTGTAAGACGTGAATAACGCCCACTGGAACGCCCATGGATTTTATCATCAACTTGATGAATTAATTTCAAGATATAGGGCTTTCCTATTATAACAGGTTGTTCAAAAGGATCCCCCGTTCTTCCATCAAATATTCTGCTTTTTCCTGGAGACTCGGGTTCAAATATCCACGGATTCGCTGTTTGCTTACTGGCTTCATATAATTCAGAAAACACCAGTTTTCTCGAAGCTTCTTGTTCATATCTCTCATCAAAAGGCGCTATTCGATAATGTCTGTCTAGCAAATCCCCCGCTAACCCGAGTGAAGATTCAAATATTTGTCCTACATTCATTCGTGAAGGTACTCCTAATGGGTTGAAGACCATATCAACAGGTCTTCCATCTTGCAAATAAGGCATATCTTGTCTAGGCAAAATTTTTGAAATGATACCCTTATTTCCATGTCTTCCAGCTACTTTATCGCCTACTTTGATTTCACGTTTCTGTAAAATATATACACGAATACTTTCTGTTTTCTCTGTCTCATCTGTTTTAGAACTCTGGACCCATCTCACATCAATAACTCGACCCCTACCACCTATAGGTAGTTTTAGACAAGTTTCTTTTGAAGTATATACCCGCATGCCAAGTATGGTTCGTAACAATCTATCTTCCGGAGCATACGATGATTCTTTCACCATTTGGGGTGTTAATTTACCTACTAAAATATCACCTGTTTCCACCCAAGATCCCAACATTACAATTCCATTTTTGTCTAAATTTCGGAGTAAATGGACTTCTAAATGCGGTATTTCATTAGTGACCCTTTCGGGGCCTTGGTTAATCTGAATTTCATATTTACGTATGTGAAAAGAAGTATAAATATCTTCATATACTAAGCGCTCGCTAATAAGTACTGCATCTTCAAAATTGTAACCTTCCCATGGCATATAAGCTACTAATACGTTTTTACCCAAAGCAAGTTCGCCACCAACTGTAGCAGCACCATAGGCTAAAATTTGTCCCTTTTTAATGCATTTACCCCGCGGAACCTGGGGTTTTTGATGCATACAAGTATTTTTGTTGGAACGTTGATACATAACTAATGGAATCCTTAGAGTATCCCCATTACCTGATAAAAGGATCTTTTCAGTATCGGTATAAAGAATCTTTCCCTCGTGTTCGGCTATAGCAAGAGCCCCTGAATCTAGAGCCGCCTGGCCTTCCAATCCAGTTCCAACAATGCACTTCTCGGACTGAGAAAGAGGGACTGCTTGACGTTGCATGTTAGAACTCATTAAAGCCCGATTCGCATCATTATGCTCGATAAAAGGAATGAGGGAAGCCCCAATAGAAAAATATTGGAAGGAAAAAATACTTCGAAGATGAACCTGTTCCCATGCAATAGTCAGGAATTCTTGACGATATCGAGCTGGAACAACTTGTTGTTCCTGAATACCCTGATTCAACGCCAAAGAATTTCCTGCCGCTACCATATAGTATTCATCTCTACCTGGTGATAAATAAAGCATCCGCGACCCTTTTGATCTCTCAGAAATTTTATAAAACGGAGTTTCTAGAGACCCCCAACGACCGATTCTCGCATGAATTGCTAAGGATCCAATAAGTCCAACATTTATTCCTTCAGATGTGTCAATTGGGCAAATACGCCCATAGTGACTAGGATGAATATCTCGTATTGGAAAAGTAGCAGTTCGCGCAGTCAATCCCCCCGGTCCCAAATAACTCAATTTTCTTCCATGAACTATTTGTGTCAATGGATTAGTTCGATCCAAAACTTGAGATAATGGGTGTAAACGGAAAAAAACTTTATAAGTATCTGTTAATGGAGTTGAATTTACCAAGTTCTGAGGAGTTGGTGTCCAGTTATGCTTAAGTGCTGCATATATATTTCCTCGAGCCATATTTTCTAAACGAACCAAGGCCAATCCAAATTGCTCTTGTAAAAGATCTGCTACAGAACGAATACGTTTATTTTGCAAATGATTCATATCGTCAAGTGTACCCATTCCAAATTTTATTCGAATCAAACGATCCGCGGCTGCCAATATATCTCGTGGTAACAAAAATGTATTGTTCTGGGGTATATCAAGGTTCAGTCTCCGATTCATATTTCGTCGACCAATCCCTCCCAATTCACATCTTTGTTGAAAGAATTTTTTTTGTAAATCCTTAGATAAGGATTCAGAAAATACCGGATCGCCCTCTACACAAGCAAATTGTTGATAAAACTCCAAAATAGCATTTTCTTTTGACCCAATTTTTTTTTTATCATTCAGAAAAGACAAAAAGAGTTCCGGATAGCAAACATTCTCTAGAATTTCTCTTATATTCAACCCCATAGCTGATAATAGAACTAGAATAGATAGTTTTTGTTGCCTACTCACACGAACCCATATCCTTGCTTTTCTATCAATCTCTAATTCTAATCTTCCTCCCCAATCTGATATTATGGTCCCGGTATAGATTGAAATTCCATTATCATTCAATTCTGACTGGTAATAAATACCGGGACTTTGCAATATTTGATTGATCACAATTCTATATATTCCATTTACTATAAAAGCTCCCAAAGAAGTCATTAGAGGGATCTTTCCTATCAAAATTGTTTGTTCTTGGATATACCTACGTCTATCGTTTTTCCAAATGAGTCTCGCGGATACATATAATTCAGAAGAATATGTGAGTGATTCATACACAGCATCTCTTTCCTTTATCAGGGGTTCTACCAATTTATATCTTTCCAAAAATAATTCAAAGTCAATTTCTTGATTTGTATCTTCTATTTTTGGAAACTTAGAAAGTTCTTCTGTCAAACCCTGATCAATGAACCTACAAAATCCTTCAAATTGTATCTGATTAAATCCAGGTATTGTGGACATTGCGTCTATCCCGGATTATTTTGAAATTGTCAGTTATTTATATTCATCCATATTGAATTCTCTCAAAAAAAAAAAAAAGAAATACCATTTTGGCTGGCGCATTATCCATCAAATACTATCCTATATCTAGCAATGATGGAATTTCGATTCTATGAATCTTTGACTGGAATCTATGAGTGGAATAAAAATTTATACTGAACTTAAATTGTCATTTTTAAGAGATGCAATTAAGAGATGCAACCGGAACGGAATTTCTAAAACAGTCTTACAAACGGAATTCTCCCACTTGGGCTTACTATGCTTTGGGATTTTTTTATAATATCAAAACTGATTCAGTTTCTTATATTATAATGTATAACGGTATTGATATTCTAATCTACTTGAATATTTTGAATTCTAATCTACTTGAATATTGAATCTACTTCTACTTGAATATTTAATACCATAAAACTTTATGAATGTTGTATTAATGAACGCGGAGATATAATCTATATCGGCGCGTTCTCGTCTCGTTTATTGCCCTCTTGTGCTGTCCTGTCGTGTCGTCAATTGACAGTATGACTTAGGGCTCAATATAATTTGATTTGACTGACAAAAAAAAATCATATTTAGGTAAACCACCTTGAATCTACTGCAGAGTGGTAGATCTTGGTCCAAGGTATAACCCTTTGTCACTGAGAGATATAAAGAGGAAAAAGACCAATGAAATCAAGTTTCAAGGTTGTAACGTTAATGGTAAAGTTTGATTCCCATTAAACCCCCGAATATTTAACGAGTTTTTCCGTTTGTTTATATCCTATGCGTCTTCGTTTGGGTTATATCTTATGTGTCTCCTTTTGGTGGCTCTCAGCCTGAGTTATATTAAGTTATTGAGTTATTATATGATGGCCACAGGGCCGCCCCTATGGTCCAGTGGTTAAGACATCTCTCTTTCACGGAGAAAACGAGGGTTCAAGTCCCTCTGGGGGTATACAAGACTCAAGACTATAGGAGCGGGATTTCCTATCAAGTGATCTCTATTTGTCAAGTCCTTCTATTAGTCTACTTAGTGGGACTTTCTATTTTATATCAAGTGATATATATTTGTAAAGTCTGCCTGGGAAACGAAAGGAAGTGGCTTATGGAACGTCTAAAATAAATTAGACGCTGGGTCGATGCCCGAGTGGTTAAAGGGGACGGACTGTAAATTCGTTGACAAGATGTCTACGCTGGTTCAAATCCAGCTCGGCCCAACAATTCGCCAATCTACTTGATAGAACCCTTAAGAAATACCTGACCTGATACAAGAGAATAAAAAAGAATCCAAATTTTCTGCAAGATCTCTTCTTATTTCCCTGGGATTGTAGTTCAATAGGCTAGAGCACCGCCCTGTCAAGGCGGACGTTGCGGGTTCGAGCCCCGTCAGTCCCGACGTATCCAATCCAAATTTTTTCAGGATTCTATCGAAGAAAGAACAAACCCTAAACTAAAATTAAAAGAACTAAAATAGTGAAGTTGATAAAATATTCCATCTTTTCTCCCGCGACTCATATTTCTCATACTTCTTTTTCTTCCAAAGAAATTTGGATCATTAAAATTTAGAACCTAATTCCTCTCTTTTTCCACTTCGCTTGTATTGTTTGTTGGGGTTTTGTAGTTAATGGAAACAGACAGGTGGTTAGATGATACTTCAGTTGATGGTTCTACAAGGAAGACCTAAGGTAGGTTATAGAAAAGAAAGAACAGAAAATAAATAAAAGAATTTTTTATTGGTCCGGGAATCCAATCTTGGATTCGATATGGATAAAGGATCTTCGTATGTTATACTATTCAATTCTCGACGACGAATTAATTTAATAGCTCAGATATTGTTATTGACGATATTGATCCGATTCAAAATCATCGATAGTTAATGTATTCATTGAATTGACAGGCGAAAAATTTATCATCTCTATGGGATTAAATCCCGAGTTATTGTGAAATAAAAAAACGATGAGATTATGGAAGTAAATATTCTTGCATTTATTGCTACTGCACTGTTCATTTTAGTTCCTACTGCTTTTCTACTTATCATTTACGTAAAAACAGAAAGTCAAAATAATTAATTACTTTAAATGAAACTTGACTTCTGAATTATTATCAATAGTTGAAGAAATCAAAAGAAAAGTATTCTATTTTTGCGTCTTAAATGAAATCCACGGGCTATAGTCGGCGGTATTCTATGAGATCCGAGAGTATGGTAAGTAAGAAAGAAATTTCTTACTTACCATACTCTCTATTAGTGTTATAGTAGTATATAAAGTTATACTTGACTTTATAATAACTTGGTATACTATATTAGCTTCTATCTTTAATATATGTAGTTATTATTGTATTATTATTATTAATCCATATATAAAATTTTCGTAGGACCCAATTCTATTTCTTTGATATATCTATTTATTCCGATTAATCTCAAATAATTGTTTTACTCTTTACAGTTTCATTCCTCAACTAAAGTAGGAGTGCTTCTAAAGTCCACTTCTTCCCCATACTACAAGTGAAAGGGAAAATGTAAAGACTACCATTAAAGCAGCCCAAGCGAGACTTACTATATCCATGTGAATTATGTCCCTTATCTCTATGATAGAATTATTCCATTATTGCTCACTAATAATAGTAGAATTTATGGTCCAGAGTCAAAAAAGGATTCTGGCGGAACACTATTGATGAACGAAAAAAAATCCATTTCAAAAATTCCTATTTGATTTCTAATCGGGAAAGAATAAACACAAGTAAAATACACAATGACATTACAAAGGAATGTTAGTAATGGAATCTATTAATAAAATACGAGGGCCCTTTCCTTTTTTTTTCGTGCCCTTGAAAGTAAAAATAGATCCTAGATCAATTGCTATATCATAGATCAATTGCTTTGCTATTCCCCAAACAGAATAAAACAGTACAACAGAATAAGAGATTTCAATTCGTTTGTTGATGAGGCGGCACCCGGATTTGAACTGGGGAAAAAGGATTTGCAGTCCCCCGCCTTACCACTCGGCCATGCCGCCAAAACGATACACAATAGGAGAAAAAATTCCCCCCCTTTTTTTTTAGTTTATTGTACTTGCATATTGCATCCCTTTTTTAATCCTTTTTATAAATTTATAAAAATTAGAAAAGAAACCTTTTATTCCCCTTTTGATTGTATTTGATCTACGCCTTCGATTGATTGTATAGTATCTCAAAACACACAATGCCGAAAAACTTCCACGGACTTTTCTATTGAAAAATCAAATGTAGATTTTCACTCAAAAAAGTGAAAATTTATGACAAAAAGGAACCATTAACTATTCCTTGACTGACAATTCGTGAATGATTCTTGGATTTGAATCTAAAATTTGGTTTGCCAAATGACATAAGAAAATACAAATTGATACATACCTAATTGATTGATTCTTTTGAATCAAAAATCCTTCTCAATCTCAATTTCCATTATAACAAAAATTATAAGTATATGTAAACCCCAGAACGGAAATTGTTATACAGATACCAAATTGGCTATTTAGAGTATGTTGCCTATAAATAAAAAATAAAGGGAATTTGTTGGAAGAAAAAAAGGCCCGGCTGGGTATTGACCGGGCCAGGCCCAAAAGGCACTTCGAACAAAATAAAAGCAAGAAGGTCTTCTTTATTTATCTTTCTATTTGGATCTTTCGAGCATCTAAATGGAATTTCTAATTCTATAATAACGATAAAGAATGTGAAAGAAAAACTTTCTTTAATCCTTACTTGATGTGTACTGTAACATAGTAATTATCTTTTTCGATTGGGAGAGATGGCTGAGTGGACGAAAGCGGCGGATTGCTAATCCGTTGTACGAGTTATTCGTACCGAGGGTTCGAATCCCTCTCTTTCCGTTTCCGTTGATGACTTTTTCTTTTTTTCTTTAAAATTTTGCAAACCCTTTATTTATTTTTTTCCTAGTTAAATGTGTGGAATAGCTAAAATAAAATCTTAAGAAAATTGTAAAATCAAGCAAGAAAAACAAAATTTTTATTTTATTCTTCACGTCCAGGATTACGTCCTGGATCATTGGATAGGAATCCAAAGATGAAGAGAGAAACAAAGAATATTACTACTGTGTAAACGAAAAGTTTGAGAGTAAGCATTATACAACCTCCAAGATCATTTTTTGAAAAAGAAAAACGAGAAAAGATAATAGATCCTCCATTTTTATATCACATATCCTATTTTGACACCAAGAAATGAATTCTAGAAATAGAAAAAAATGTTCAGAAATTCAAATGAAGTTGAAATTTGTAATAAGAGTCTTTGATTACCACAAATAACTTTCATACCCACAATTAGATATTGCAAGGGACCCTAATCTAATAGGGTACTTCGCCGGAAAAAGGATTAAAATTGGGAAATGGGACGAGCCCGATTTATCGCGGCTATTCAAAATTTCAATGTTTGAATTGAAGGTTCATACTGTCAGACTTATTTGATCTTATCATCATCAATTGTTATAATTTTTCTCGAATAAATAATGATAATGAATTTTCTAGGATAGTGTTAAAGATCTTATCGAAAACTTACAGCAGCTTGCCAAACAAAGGCTAAAAGAAAAAAGAACAGAGGTATGACTGGCATAACATCTACGATTGGATTCAAAAAAGCATAGGCTTCGGGCAATTTGGCGAAGAAAAGACTACTCGGATAAAGGGCAGAATTAAGACAGATCAAACTAAAGATATTAAGCATAACAGACATTTTTTTCGTCGAGATAATTGCATTTTGATTGAGTTATTGATATAAGGAAAAATGAAGAAACTAGGGTAGACAAAAAAATCCTTCTTTTTCCGCTCAATCAAAAATCCTCCAATTCTCAAAGGAGAATAGAAGAAATCATACTTTCATACAATATCTTAATTGAATTATATGTAATGATCAATAAATCCAGTTGAATTATAGATATACACATCCCAAAATCCTAACACGAATCTATAATAGATTCTATAAAGAATAAAGATTTTCTCTAGATATTTGGACTGGAATTGACGAACACTTAATACCAATATTATTCTTTATTATTATATTATTATTAGTGTGCAATAAAAAAAGGAAATGGGGCGTAGCCAAGCGGTAAGGCAACGGGTTTTGGTCCCGCTATTCGGAGGTTCGAATCCTTCCGTCCCAGAGCATATCCATTGTATCCTAATACTTCTTTTTTGTTCAATTTTTGTTCAACAAGGTTCTGTTTCAAGGTCTAATATTGGAATAGAATATTATTCCTCTTTTATTTTATCTGATTTTTTCACAAACTGAACTAAATCGAGTTCAAAATCCTTTTGTGACCCAGATAAAGATAAGATGGGGCATAGATCATAGTTGCATAAAGATTACTTAACCTCAGGTTAAACAAAATATGAAAAGAAAATACATATAAAACGAGGAAGTTCTTAGCCTATAGGTATGTATTGTTATCCTATTTCAGTGACAATAGTCTTTTTATTTTTGTGAAAAAGAAATTGCATCCCTAAAATATTAAAATTGAAATATTTAACAATGATATTTCTTTTTTTGTTCAATTTAGCTTATTTACTTTACATCATTGACAATTCCATTCGAAAAAAAAAAAGCCAAGATTTCTCTTTGTTAGGATGATGATAATCAAATAAAAAAATGGAGTCTTTACTATAAAACTTTACTCAAATAATGATGTAGAAGTAGGAAACTTTTTCAAATATCAAGTATCAAGATTTCTAATTTGTAATCATTCCTTATAGGTTCCATCTTTGGAAAGTTGAAAATGGGTCAGTCTATCTTATTGAGTCACTTGAAGAAGCAGAGTCAAATAGAATTTCCTTATTCGTGTGATGCTAGTTATGTAAATTATTTCTTTTCTATATTTCTATTAGTTATGTTATTTCTATATTTTGATTTGATTTCTGTATATTTCTGTTAGATATTAGATATTTTTTTGCGAGATATATTGATAGAAAAATGTTCATAAAAATAAAAAAGAATGTTCCATTCATACAAAAAAAGCCGAGGTCTTGCTAATTTTTCTGAAGAAAAATATTTATTATCTATGTAGAAAATAAGAAATATAAATGACTCTGTCTCTGTACTGATTGAACCAATGACTATTCATGATTCCATAATTGAATCAATTCCACACTGGTTCCAAATTCGAGGAATGTTATGGTAAAACTTCGTTTAAAACGATGTGGTAGAAAGCAACGTGCGACTTGAAGGACACGATCCCGTGTGGATTCTTATCCACCATTTTATATTAGGAATGAAGGTGCTCTTGACTCGACGTCATTTGTTCTATTCTACTATAACTCTTCTTTTTTTTATTGGGTTGTAATGTAAATAGTTCATGATGGAGCTCGAGTAGAAAGTATTGATTAATTTCTCAGGGGCAACGATCTAGGGTTAATGCCAATTAATAAATTGGAACAACTTCGTAAGTATATCTTCTATAATAGAAATCAAAAGGATCCGATTCGAGGAAATTTGAAAAAACAAATTGTTGGAACGGCTAAACCTTTTTCAATCCACAGTGTATCACGCACGAATCAACCGTTGGTATGATTCTTTGATAGAAAGAAATCACAAAAGGGGTATGTTGCTACCATTTTGAAAGGATTAAGAAGCACCGAAGTAATGTCTAAACCCAATGATTTAAAACAAAGATAAAGGATCCCAGAACAAGGAAACACCACTTTAATTGTCTCACGGATCCGAATAAAGAATCCAAATATATTTTAAACGAGACAAAAAGGGTGGGTTAAAGACCACTCAATAAAAAAAATATATTCAAAATTAAAGAAAAATTTTTAAAATTTTTGAATTATTGAACTTGAGTTATGAGTACAAATGATTTTTTTTCAGGAAGGAAGCGAAATAAAAAAGACTATGAGTTTAATTATAGAATAATTTATTTTATATTTTATGGATTCCTTTCCTATTTATTCTAATTTTATCCATAGACAAAACTTCGAATCATTTTTTCTCGAGCCGTACGAGGAGAAAACTTCCTATACGGTTCTAGGGGGGGGGTTTCATCTACATCTATCCCGATGAGCCGTCTATCGAATCGTTGCAATTGATGTTCGATCCCGAAGAGAAGGAAGAGATCTTCGGAAAGTAGGTTTTTATGATCCGATCAAGAATCAAACTTATTTAAACGTTCCCGCAATTCTCTATTTCCTTGAAAAAGGCGCTCAGCCTACAGGAACTGTTCAGGATATTTTAAAAAAGGCAGAGGTTTTTAAGGAACTTTGCTCTAATCAAAACAAATTCAATTAAATTAAGGAAATAAAAACTAAGGGTAGGATAGTGATTTCTATATAATTTTGGATATCTTTTCTATACTTTGTTTTTTTATTTCCTTCTTTTCTTGCTCTATATCGTATTTATTTATCATATCATGGATAATAATAATATGAAAACCTTATTTGATT